TCCGCATATTTTTGTACAGTCAAAGGGGATCGACTCTGTGAAAGATGGGATCAGTAAATAGAAAACTACTGATCTTGCACCTTTGTGAGATCGTCAATATTGCACCGAAGGCTTATTTTGAGTATACCGAATCAGTATAGCTATCCTTCCTCTGACGCAGCAACGAAGTTTGTATCGATCAATATCAAAAAGAGGTAAATTCCCTTCTTCCTTTATTGTTACTTGTCTATAGAGATCCATATGTTATTCAATGATTTCGAATCAAGTGACGGATTCTAATATTCTAATCAAGTCATTATTAGATTGATTGTCCAATAGTAGATAGGATTCGATGAAAGAATGAACAGTAGTTTGAACAACCAACCCATATTATATTCCCAATTCAACATTGCTGGATTAAATCAAACACAAAGAGTTGTTCATTCGTTGATCCTGGACCTAGCTACAGGTACTCATGATGTGAAAAGACAGAAAATCCAATCTAAAAAGAGAATAGGAGTTTACTAATCTTATAGCCGAGTTGGTCCCAAAATCAAGGTTTTTTTCTTCGAGAGTAGAGATCGTCCTGTAATCCCTTTTTGTTTTCATTTGAAATATTATATTCAATTTCGAGACCCACTACTGAATACAAAAAGAAAAGTAAAGTAAAAAGTAAGAGGTCTTATCCTACTGGTTTGTGTTTACAAACAAAATAGATTCAGATAAAATCTTATCTACTTCAACATAATATATATCTACAGTTGAAAAAGAAATGATCAAAATAAAATTGCAATTCTTTTTCAAATCCCATTTTTTTGTATTCAATAGTTATATCCAAGGCGAATTTCATTTTATATTTTTAATATACAGAGACAGTTCTAATTGCTATTTTTTTATACTTGATTCATGAGTGAGTTCCCACGGAATCGAATCGGTTGATTCGAAATCAAGGAATCGTAGATGTCACAGATGATAAATAAATCTTCTTTTTTTTTTTTCTATCTCTTCCTCGGTTAACTATATCTTTATTAGTGTCGTCTATAATGACTGATGAATCAAGAACTTTCAATTGGAACTGATTCTGTCAATTAGCGTTTTTTCTTATCATCTTATCTTGTCTTCCTAAATTTTATTGCAAAAACGAAAACTTAGGTAAGTGCTTTATAAAACGTATGTAAAAAAAAAAAAGAACATATCTCATTTAGCTCTTTCATGCCTACTATAACTAGTTATTTTGGTTTTCTACTGGCTGCTTTAACTATAACTTCAGCTCTATTGATTGGTCTGAGCAAGATACGACTTATTTGAAATTCATTGAATGAATGAGCAATTCAAATAAAAAAACAATTTATGTAGAATTTTCAGGTATTCTATAGTTTCATCCTTCATCCATTTTCAATTCTTGGCTTAACTTAGCATTGAGATTCATGAGCCAATTGGGATTACTATTTATTACTATTTAGGGATAGATATTACTTTTATTTTATCTCCTTTCAAACAAATGGAAATGATTGAAGTTTTTCTATTTGGAATTGTGTTAGGTCTAATTCCTATTACTTTGGCCGGATTATTCGTAACTGCATATTTACAATACAGACGCGGCGATCAGTTAGACCTTTGATTGAGCAACATCTCTTTCTTTAATTGACCTCCTGCAGATTAGATTAAGGAGGAGGTCAAACCCGTTTTAGTTTCAATTTGAGTTAGTAACGTTATTTTACTGTAATTCGACATTACAGTGATAAGAAGATGATATAATCACGCTCTGTAGGATTTGAACCTACGACATCGGGTTTTGGAGACCCACGTTCTACCGAACTGAACTAAGAGCGCTTTCTTATGACATGACAGGAGATAGGACTAGAAAAAAAAGGATTTTCCCCTACCCTACCCCTACCCCAACCCAATCTATTAGTTGGCATGCATCAGAGTATTCTAAAATACTAGAATATGTCCAATTTTTTTTTGAGTCGACCTCGATGGATTTTCCGTTACTACCTATAAGAGAAGTAATAGGGTAGGGATGACAGGATTTGAACCTGTGACATTTTGTACCCAAAACAAACGCGCTACCAAACTGCGCTACATCCCTTTCCATTAGTTGTACTATGTCATTGTACAGAATCCCTGTCTTGTTTTCCAACATTATGATTTCCTCTATCCTATAGAGGATACTCTTGCCATTTCTTCTTTTTGGTTTCTTATAATAAAAAACATATAAACATATATAAAGAAAAAATATTTTTAGCAATGTTATAGAAGAAGCGATCTTTTCTTGTAATTCTGTTTTAGGAACAGGTGGATCTCATTTACCGGATTATTCTACCTAACTTTTTTAGTTAGGGGATTCCGTGTACAAATACAAGTTATCTTTAACTATATCTAACTATAGAAATAGTTATTCTATATAGTTAGATAAATCCATCTGATAATATATCATATGTATTCTAATATAATAATAATAAAGAAGGAGGCTTTGCAATGCGAGATATAAAAACATATCTCTCCGTGGCACCTGTGTTAGCTACTTTATGGTTCGGTTCTTTAGCGGGTCTATTGATAGAGATCAATCGTTTATTCCCAGATGCGTTGGTATTCCCCTTTTTTTCATTCTAGTTTTTGGGATAGAAGGGAGTGAAGAAGATTAGAGATACAAAAAATTCTTTGTTACTAATTTCTTTCTTTTTTTTTTTTTTCATTTGGTTGAGAGAGGAAAGAAAAAGAAAAAAAAAAAAGTGGATTGAACCCCAGCGAAACTCGGGCTCAGGATAGAATTAATCGGGGGAGAGCGCGGCTAGAAATGTGGTTTTAGGGCACAGGCTGTTTGAGACCACACAAGATAGTAAATGAAATACTGAGAGTAAAAAAGAGTTGATAGTTAGAAAAAATTGTATTACTTAGTATTACTCCATTGATTGAAATGGAATGTTTTCCAATTCGATTTCATGTTAGCAACTTCGATTTCTTTTTTGTTCCTTTTTTTTTTATTCAGGTAAAAAATAGAAGAGTTTAGTAAATACAAAATGCAAAGGAGGTTCATGGCCAAGGGTAAAGGTGCTAGAGTAATAGTTCTTTTGGAATGTATCGGCTGTGGCCGAAATGGTTTCAATAAAAAAACGCCGGGCGTTTCAAGATATATTACTCAAAGGAATCGACACAATACACCCGGTCGATTAGAATTGAGAAAATTTTGCCCATATTGTCACAAGCATACGATTCACGGAGAGATAAAGAAATAGAGTGAATAGAGCATCTGTGTCGTGTCGCCTTTTGAAGTTAAGCAAGGAAAAGGAAGAAATAACATATTATATATATATAAATAAATCAAATCCTATTTCTGTTGAATCCGAAAAAAAAAGAAATGAAGAAATCAAATAAAATAGGATTTTAGAGATAAGGAATAAACTATGGATAAAACCAAGCGACCCCTTCGTAAATCCAAACGATCTTTTCGTAGGCGTTTGCCCCCACCAATTGGATCGGGGGATCGAATTGATTATAGAAACATGAGTTTAATTAGTCGATTTATTAGTGAACAGGGAAAAATCTTATCTAGAAGAGTGAACAGATTGACCTTGAAACAACAACGATTAATTACTATTGCCATAAAACAAGCTCGTATTTTATCTTCGTTACCTTTTCTTAATAATGAAAAACAGTTTGAGAGACCTAAGTCAATCCCTAGAACTGCCGGCCCTAGTATCAGAAAGAAATAGCCCTATTCCTGAAGAAAAAACTTGAATTGGAACTCAAACTTCAATTGAAGTTTTGTTGGAAAAAGCCGAGAGATTTGATTGTCACGTCGTAATAGAAAAAAAAAAAGAATCGGTTAAGAAGAAATCTTTTTTTTTTTAACGTGTTGGTTCATTCTTTCTGTTAGCATATGAATTTTGACTGTCTTTCTGTTAGCATATGAATTTTGACTGTACCTTCCCGGAGTTAATTCTCCGGGGAACTCCGTTTAAATCATTCCGTTAAATTCTTCACTGTCTCCCCTCCCTATTTGATGATCTCATTAGAAATCATGTAAAAACAATTCCTATTTGATATAGCTATTTGCGCAAGTATTTTACGATTAAGAAGCAATTGTCTCTTGTACAAATAATGTATGAATAGGCTATAACTATAGGATACCCAACCCTCCCGGATTACAGCATTTATCCGAGTGATCCACAAACGACGAAAATCTCTCTTTTTCCGACCTCTATCCCGATGAGTAGAAACCAAAGCTCTCATTTTCTGTTGAGTAATAGTTCGAGTAAGTCTTGAATGAGCCCCTCGAAAAGTTGATGCAAATAAACGAATTTTTGTTCGACGCCTCCGAGCTATATATCCTCGTCTAACTCTGGTCATTGAATCAAATAAAACTTTGATGAATAACTAATTGATTTCTTTTCTTTTAGTCATTCTTACCCTTCCCTAGTTTAATAATTAATAACAAAACGGATTCTTCCGATGTATAAAATATAAATTCCAACGGCTTTTGCTACTATAACCTTCCCAACCACTATTTTCTATTTCTTTCAGCTATTTTCTATTTCTTTCAGGCATTTCACCTCCAAACAAGAAATTGGGCCAATATAAATAGAATATTGTATTGGGTATCAAAAAAAAAGTAAAAAGTAATAAGTAATGGTGATAAATTACTAAAAAAAATAGTGGCTTCCATCGTTTCTATGGTTACTTCTTAAACGGTGAGGCCCTCTCTATACACCGGAGCCCCTTACTCATTTAATCAAAGTTATTGGTAACTTGTACAGTTCACACAAACTTTTGGCTCTACTCTGAATTATCGAGTAATAGGTCTTTTCACAATGAGATCTATCCATACAGTAACGGCATTTAATTAGGAAGGTTGGCTAGGTAGCTGGCCCTGTTAGTCCGTTCTTGCAAGAGTCGGAACATTATCTCCCCGCTTTTAAATACCATTTCCCCGCTTAATGGATAACCATTGCTACCAGTGGAGAATTACTTTTCAACTCCAATTGAGTTGATTGGATTTGCACCAATGGAAACCATAAATTCCATAAAATATAGGATGGATCCCTATTTTTCGATAGTGAATAGGGTTCCGGGTTCATCGATTCTATCCTATTTATTGCTACCGGTCATTGATACTGGGAAAATCATATTATTTGCTCCAGCTCATGATCTAAACGAGTCGCACATACACCCTAGTACATGTTCCTCGGCGCTGAGGACATCCTCGAAGAGCGGGGGATTTCGTGACATTTCGGATTGGCTGTCTTGTGTTTCTAATAAGTTGTTTAATAGTTGGCATCCTGAATTCTGTATCGTATACAAAATGGTCTGGTTTAGATCGACCCTAACCGGATGATTAGAAATGACTTCATACTTCAACTAATTTGACCTGGGTAATAAAAAGGATAAAATAGGAATTCGAATATTATTCGAATTATGGCTCAAAACAGATTGCAGGTTTATGTGAAATTCCCACTATTTTCGACGGATACAAGATCAACAATGCCATGAGCTTGGGCTTCTGTTGCTGACATAAAGATATCTCTTTCCATGTCTTCAGATACAACCCATAAAGGATTGCCCGTTCTTTGTACATAAACCCTTGTGAGGGTTTCGCGGAGTTTCAGTAATTCGTTCGCTTCTAGGATAAATTCTCCTGTAGGTGCCTCATAAAAAGAACTAGCAGGTTGGTGGATCATAACCCTAATGATATAAGATAATAAAAGGTTCCTCTATCTCGCACGATCCTGCGAAGGGAAGGGATCAAAAATAGAACAAGAACAAGAAGAAAAAGAAAGATAGAATTGAACGACCGTACAGGCATGTTTTGCGCATTGCATACGGCTCTGTTATGGAATTTTGTTTTACCTCCTCTTTCTCTTTTCTTTAAGAGAGAAAAAAATGGGATCTATCAGATCCAGTAATCCATTTACCATCCTTTTTTAGGAGGAATCAAAAAATACTATGATGGTTCCGTTGCTTTAGATATTTATCTTATTATCTATCTCGTTTGTGATTCAGCAATCCCAAAGTGTTTTCCTGATACGAAAAACGAAGGAAAAATAAAGATGATCTTCTTTTTGTATTCTTTCATAACATAAATATTGGAAAGATACTTCGAGTGTAGAAGCAAAAGGGTTTGTGACGCTGAGACGGATCCCCTATTCATAAGATCAAATCCGGAATAATCTTTGTTTCATACTACTACCTCGATATATAATCACATATTGTGAAAAACAAACAAAATGGTTTGTTCATATCAAATCCCAAATGCCATGCTATTATTACTTATTTTTCATATTCTATATGGCGAAGGCATAGTCTTTTTATTTTTTCTCTTAAAAAAACTCATTGGCGCCAAGCGTGAGGGAATGCTAGACGTTTGGTAATTTCCCCTCCGACCAGGATGAAAGATCCCATTGAAGCTGCTAATCCCATGCATATTGTATGTACATCTGGTGACACAAATTGCATAGTATCATAAATAGCTATTCCTGGGATTACCCACCCGCCGGGAGAGTTTATAAACAAATAAAGATCCCTAGTATCATCCTCTATACTAAGATATACCATCAAACCAACAAGTTGATTCGAGATCTCGCTATCAACCTCTTGGCCTAAAAAAAGTAATCTTTCTCGATGAAGTCGGTTGATTAGGACAAAATTGGATCCCTTTGGAATGGAACCGTACACGCATCTTTAGATGCATACGGTTCGAAAAAAAATTGTGTGAAAAAAAATAATCAATGTATCGATTCCAGCCTCCTTTTTCGTAGCGGGCTTTTACTAAGGAAAGAAACCAAGCTAAAGGGGGCTTTTCTTCCATTTTTCAAGAAAGATAGATAAATTTTGAATTACTTCTTTTTAACCTAAAAAAAAGAATTCATTGAACTTATCGAATTAACCTCTCATTGATGTATTGTCACATTGAGATTCAAATCACAATGTTATTTTCTTGTTCCTGAATGGGCCCCTCAATTCTTTTTAGGTTTATTTTCTACTCCGGGTAAAGATCCGCCCGAATTGGATTCGCACATATAGGACAAATGCTGCCTATACCACTTCTTTTTGGTACAATTTTATTTTATTTTATTTTATTTTTTTCAATTTCTTTTCACGATTTCTCATGTTTTTATTTTACAAAATATTCAATTCTATAATTAAGATTAAATAAGAATCCTTTATGATACGAGTAGTAATTTGTGTAGGATTACTATTTGAAATTTTCTGAACGGAGCCTGTATACTTTATTTTTTTCTTGTTAATCAAACCCTAAATCTTTCTAATTTATAATAATCCCCAAAATCAACAAACAAATAAATGGATCTAATTGCACTTCACGCTTCGACTTCTTGATAGTTTATAATCTATCTTTCTTGGGGAAGACAGGGGATATCTCAATCGGGAGAGAGAACGGGGAAATCCCATATGACCCAATATGTCTGACAAGTCGCACTATACGTCAACCCAAGCCGCATCTTCCTCTCCAGGACTCCGAAAAGGTACTTTTGGAACACCAATGGGCATAAAAGTAAAGAAAAGAGGGTAATAAGTACTGTACTTTACTTTGATGTGGAAACGTAACAATAGATTTTATTGTCTTCCTATTTTTATTTTATCGTTTTCCTAATCGAATATTGTTGTTTATCATATTTTATCCAGAGATTAGAAGGTGTCTATAGGAAGACAGGTTGAATAAAGTTAAAATCTTACGAATGGATCATCAAATGATGAACAAGTCTTTTTGTATTGCATTTGCTCCAAAAAAATGGGTTCAATTCCCATTGCGTATTGGTACTTATCGTGTATAGAATAGATCTGTTTCTCTTTGTTCCTACGAACAGAATTGTTCCATTATTACTTAATGGAACGGAATAAATAATAAATATTAACTCTTGCTTCGAGATAATCCAATAAAAGAGTAAGGTACATAGTATAGTCTTTTCCAATCCAATGCGAGAAAGTCACATAGTGTCTATTTTTTTTTCATAAAGGGGTATTTTCTATGGGTTTGCCTTGGTATCGTGTTCATACCGTCGTATTGAATGATCCCGGTCGATTACTTTCTGTCCATATAATGCATACAGCTCTAGTTTCTGGTTGGGCCGGCTCGATGACTTTATACGAATTAGCAGTTTTTGATCCCTCTGACCCAGTTCTTGATCCAATGTGGCGGCAGGGTATGTTCGTTATACCCTTCATGACTCGTTTAGGAATAACAAATTCATGGGGTGGTTGGAGTATTACCGGGGGGACTATAACAAATCCGGGTATTTGGAGTTACGAAGGAGTAGCCGGGGCACATATTATGTTTTCTGGTTTGTGCTTCTTAGCAGCTATCTGGCATTGGGTGTATTGGGACCTCGAAATATTCAGCGATGAGCGTACTGGAAAACCCTCCTTGGATTTGCCCAAGATCTTTGGAATTCATTTATTTCTTGCCGGGGTGGCTTGCTTTGGGTTTGGAGCATTTCATGTAACAGGCTTGTATGGTCCTGGAATATGGGTGTCTGACCCTTATGGCTTAACCGGAAAAGTACAACCTGTAAACCCATCTTGGGGGGCGGAAGGTTTTGATCCTTTTGTTCCAGGAGGAATAGCCTCTCATCATATTGCAGCGGGGACATTGGGTATATTAGCGGGCCTATTCCATCTTAGTGTCCGCCCACCCCAACGTTTATACAAAGGATTACGTATGGGCAATATTGAAACTGTCCTTTCCAGTAGTATCGCTGCTGTCTTTTTTGCAGCTTTCGTAGTTGCTGGAACTATGTGGTATGGTTCAGCAACTACCCCAATTGAATTATTTGGGCCCACTCGTTATCAGTGGGATCAGGGGTACTTTCAGCAAGAAATATATAGAAGAGTTAGCGCTGGGCTAGCCGAAAATCTGAGTTTATCAGAAGCTTGGTCTAAAATTCCCGAAAAATTAGCTTTTTATGATTACATTGGTAATAATCCGGCAAAAGGAGGATTATTCAGAGCAGGCTCAATGGACAGCGGTGATGGAATAGCTGTTGGCTGGTTAGGACACCCCGTCTTTAGAGATAAAGAAGGTCGTGAACTTTTTGTCCGTCGTATGCCTACCTTTTTTGAAACATTTCCAGTGGTTTTGGTAGATGGAGACGGAATTGTGCGAGCTGATGTTCCTTTTAGAAGGGCAGAATCCAAGTATAGTGTGGAACAGGTAGGTGTAACTGTTGAGTTCTATGGTGGTGAACTCAATGGAGTTAGTTATAGTGATCCTGCTACTGTGAAAAAATATGCTAGACGTGCTCAATTGGGGGAAATCTTTGAATTAGATCGCGCTACTTTGAAATCAGATGGTGTTTTTCGTAGCAGTCCAAGGGGTTGGTTTACTTTTGGACATGCTTCGTTTGCTTTGCTCTTCTTTTTCGGCCACATTTGGCATGGCGCTAGAACCTTGTTCAGAGATGTTTTTGCTGGTATTGATCCAGATTTGGATGTTCAAGTAGAATTTGGAGTATTCCAAAAAATAGGAGACCCAACTACAAGGAGACAAGCAGTCTGATACAACATTGCCCTGGTATATGTATATTTCTCCTCGACTTTGTTTTTTGATAATCGAATATTTTTTTGATAATCGAATATTAATATAATATTAATATGATAATCGAATATTAATATAATATTAATATAGAGTAGAGTAGAGTATCGGAAAAGTCTTGATTTTTCTCATTGCTTTTCTTTGACTCTTTCCCTTTCTTTTAGCCGGGAAATAATGATCCCAAATGCACAGGTACGTAAGCTATAATTGTAAACCACGATCGAATCATGGAAGCATTGGTTTATACATTCTTGTTAGTATCGACTCTAGGGATAATTTTTTTCGCTATCTTTTTTCGAGACCCGCCTAGGATTTCTACTAAGAAGGTGAAATGATTTTTGATTATCTCAATTTCAATTAAAACGATGAACCCCCCTATTGTATTGGGAGGTTCATTATTTCAACTAGTCTCCGTGTTCTTCGAAGGGATCTCTTAATTGTTGAGAGGGTTGTCCAAAAGCGGTATATAGGGCGTACCCAGTAAAGCTTACAAGTGAACCAGATATGAAGATGGCGACTAGGGTTGCAGTTTCCATTATTAGATAATTTGAAGACCATGAACGATGGATCTACATTACAATAAGATCCGTTTATTTACAACGGAATAGTATACAAAGTCAACAGATCTCAATCAATGCAATAGGATTTATGGCTACACAAACCGTCGAGGATAGTTCCAAATCTGGGCCAAGACGAACTGTTATAGGGGATTTATTGAAACCTTTGAATTCGGAATATGGTAAAGTAGCCCCTGGGTGGGGAACGACCCCCTTGATGGGTGTCGCAATGGCCTTATTTACGATATTCTTATGCATTATTTTGGAGATTTACAACTCTTCCGTTTTACTGGATGGAATTTTAGTCAGTTAGGTCTATAATAACTACGAAGCCCTGATGTTTCAATCAAAATCAAGAAAACCCTGGCTTTTCAATTCAATCCAAAATTTTCGAATACTCGGGTTACTAGTCTGGTAGTTCGATCGTGGAATCCCCTTGTTTCGGTATTTCCGGAATATGAGTGTGTGACTTGTTCTAATTGATCCTATTGATAGTACAGAAAACAGATCTGTCATCTCGATAGAGATGGGCTTTGCCTCGTCGGATATTTATTTGAGTATCTGGAGCACAGAATATATGGAATAGATCAAGAAATATTTGAACTATGATTCATGCCTACTATTCATACCTCGCAGCCGGAAAAATGTGCAAAGGGGTCTCAAACAGTTTTTCTTCTTTCAGAAGCATTCTTATCTTATGCTGAAGGAGCTATATTTGCTTGGATTTTTCTTTTTAGCCATAATATCCATTCATTGATAAGTGATGATCAAATGGTTCTTACTCAAAGAACCTTTGGGTTTGGGGGCTTTATTGAATCATCGTGGTTCTAGTATGAATCTGAGGTTTTAATCAAATCATAGGGTCTCAACAAGCAAATTCCTATTCATTTTTAGTAAAAGTAAATCCTAATTTCGAAAAAAAAAAATTATTCATAAAAAAATGAAATTCATAAATAGGAGAGGAGAAGATTCAAGAGGCCTGTAACGATCAACATAAAGACGGATGAGCCAACTTGATATTTTGGCATTATCATCAAAAAAGGGATTTCGGATTTTGGTTCTTTCGTATACTCAGGGATGATTGAATCAAGTAGTTAAGAAGTTTCAAACTTTCTATTACATATCTGTTTTAACCAGTATTTGTGTGTTTCTGCTTGAGCCGTACGAGATGAAATTCTCATATACGGTTCTCAGAGGGGGAGTCCTTGGGTTTACCTATCTCAATAAAGTATATGATTGGTTCGAAGAGCGTCTCGAGATTCAGGCGATTGCAGATGATATAACTAGTAAATATGTTCCTCCTCATGTCAACATATTTTATTGTCTAGGAGGGATCACACTTACTTGTTTTTTAGTACAAGTTGCTACGGGTTTTGCTATGACTTTTTACTATCGTCCGACCGTTACCGAGGCTTTTGCCTCTGTTCAATACATAATGACTGAAGCTAACTTCGGTTGGTTAATCCGATCAGTTCATCGATGGTCGGCAAGTATGATGGTCCTAATGATGATTCTGCACGTATTTCGTGTTTATCTCACAGGTGGATTTAAAAAACCTCGCGAATTAACTTGGGTTACTGGTGTAATCCTGGCTGTATTGACTACATCCTTTGGTGTAACCGGTTATTCCTTACCTTGGGACCAGATTGGTTATTGGGCAGTCAAAATTGTGACAGGCGTACCAGAAGCGATTCCTGTAATTGGATCCCCTTTAGTAGAGTTACTGCGTGGAAGTGCTAGTGTGGGTCAATCCACGTTGACCCGCTTTTATAGTTTACACACTTTTGTATTACCTCTTCTTACTGCCGTTTTTATGTTAATGCACTTTTTAATGATACGTAAGCAAGGCATTTCAGGTCCTTTATAGGAAAAAAACAGATTATAGATATGTGTAATCGATCATAATCATTTCGGGGAGGAACAATAAGATTTCATTGCTACAAACATGGATTATGGAAAAGAATAAGACATTCTAGTTGGAAATTTTTCCCCAACTAACTGCGAAATATTCTTTATTTTGTACGCGTAGTTGAAGCGGATTCTCCGAAGAGAAGATGAATGGATTATGGGAGTGTGTGACTTGAACTATTGATTGAGCCGTGCAGATATATGATATGATCCGCCACATTGGATTGGAATTCACAACCAAATGTGTCTCTGTTCCAACCACCACATAATTCCCTTGCAGACAGAGAAGAGGGTAGGCCGGTTCGCTTGAGGAGAATCTTTTCTATGATCAGACCCAAATCATGTTATGCATAAACAGGCTCCGTAAGATCCAGTAGAATAAGTAATGTGATATGACCCATGCTCCATCTATTCTATTTACTTATACTATGTACTATGGAATATAGTATGGAAATGCATTTATTTCCTGTGCATCAATCCCGATCTATGATACTATCGGAGTGAAA